ATTTTTCCTCATTTTTCACGTTTAATGATACATTTTATAAGGTTAAATTGACTAAAGAATTCAATTAATCATTTAATATTGATGCTATGCTTAGTGTGTGACTCGTTGCTTTTCTTAAAGTGATAAAAAAAAATGAATAACCAACCTATCGCTTTTGATTATCTAAATAGAAAGAACTAGTCAAAACAAAAAATTTAAATAAATAAAGATATGATATATTAGTGATATAATTATAGCAACTCAAAAAAATAAAATAAAGAAAAATGAATCTGATTATGAGTTGTAAAGCAATAATAATATACAGATAAATGAAAGGTTGAAAGAAAGAGAGAAAAAAAATCGATGATATAGAATTCTAATATGGAAAGGTCTATGGGTCATCTCATAAAAGTTAATAAAAGTTAATGTAATAAAGCATCAATATGAATTAATTCGTATATACATAAATATATTCGTAACACAAACCAATCAAGAGCTATGAATCAATAAAAACTGAGAAATTTGATTCAAGAAAAACGAAAATAAATAATATTAAAAAAAAAATCTTATAAAATATTATTATAAAAGAGGCTCCATTGTATAATCCAGACCTAATGATTAATCGAGAAGCGATGGGAACGAAGAAACCTGTGAATAGCTAAGATTTTTTTTAACAAATCTTAATGATTCATTAGGTGGGATGGCGGAACAAACCAAAAAATGAATCCATTTCTTTTTGAGGAGTTGTGCCCTACATTACATCTGAATTTCATAATAAAGAAAAGAGTAAATATTCGCCCGCGAAAAGTTTCATTTTATTTAAATTGAATTTTTTTTGATTTTTGCCAATCCGATATGATCTGAATAATAAAAATAAAAGAAAAATAAATATTCGTTAGAACCTTATAAGATAACAAAAATTGTCTATAATTGTTTATAAGAGTACATATTTAGTTATATATCAAAACAAAATATACAAATTTTCGATAGACCAATAAATTGTATGATATTTCATAAAATCCCGAGATTCTATTATTTATTAAACATATGTATCCTAGTATATATATATTATTTTATTGGTTAAATTCATTTATATATATGTTTGAATCGTTTCATTCGCGAGGAGCCGTATGAGATGAAAATCTCATGTACGGTTCTGTAATAGAGATGGAATTGAGAAACAACCATCAACTATAACCCCAAAAGAACCAGATTTCGCAAACAACATAGAGGAAGAATGAAAGGAATATCCTATCGAGGTAATCATATTTGCTTCGGAAGATATGCGCTTCAGGCACTTGAGCCTGCTTGGATCACATCTAGACAAATAGAAGCGGGACGGCGAGCAATGTCAAGAAATGTTCGCCGAGGTGGACAAATATGGATACGCATATTTCCAGACAAACCGGTTACAGTAAGACCTACCGAAACGCGTATGGGTTCGGGAAAAGGATCTCCTGAATATTGGGTAGCTGTCGTTAAACCTGGGAAAATACTTTATGAGATGGGCGGGATCTCAGAAAACATAGCCAGAAAGGCTATTTTAATAGCAGCCTCCAAAATGCCTATACGAACTCAATTCATTGTTTCAGGATAATAATGAGAACCAAAGGAAAGAGGTCTTTAGGATGAAAACAAAAAAATGCAATTGTGGATTACTTATTTTTGAACACAGAATATTCTTTTTACTTCCATTTTTGGACTAAAAGAAAAAAAATGATATGATTCAACATCAAACCTATTTGAATGTAGCTGATAACAGCGGAGCCCGCGAATTGATGTGTATTCGAATCCTAGGAGCTAGTAATCGACGATATGCTTATATTGGTGACATTGTTGTTGCTGTAATCAAGGAAGCAGTACCAAATACTACCTTAGAAAGATCAGAAGTGATCAGAGCTGTAATTGTACGTACTTGTAAAGAACTCAAACGTAATAACGGTATAATAATTCAGTATGATGATAATGCTGCAGTTGTTATTGATCAAGAAGGAAACCCAAAAGGAACTCGAATCTTTTGCGCAATCGCTCGGGAATTGAGACAGTTGAATTTTACTAAAATAGTCTCATTAGCACCCGAGGTATTATAAGATTATAACACGAAACCTTCATATAGATAGTTTATTTTGTAAATAAAATAGATGAATTAATATATTATATTTCACACATATCCCTTTTCTTTTGTAGTAACTATTATAAATAGTATAGCTATTATTATCTATTTCATATTAATATTTGAGAATCTAAATAAAGAAAAAAATTGAAATAAGGAGCATGTTGATTATATCGAAAGTAAGGGGTAACAATCATTTTTGTTTATCATGAGTAAGGACACCATCGCTGACATAATAACCTATATACGAAATGCTGACATGAATAGAAAAGGAATGGTTCAAATACCATTTACTAACATCACCGAAAACACCGTGAAAATACTTTTACGAGAAGGGTTTATTGAAAACGTCAGAAAACATAGGGAAAACACCAAATATTATTTAGTTTTAACTCTACGGTATAGAAGAAATAGGAAAGGAACATATAAAAATTTTTTAAATTTAAAACGGATCAGTACACCTGGTTTACGAATATATTTTAATTATCAACAAATACCTAGAATTTTAGGAGGCATGGGAATTGTAATTCTTTCAACTTCTAGAGGTATAATGACAGATCGAGAAGCTCGGTTAGAAAAAATCGGCGGAGAAGTTTTATGTTATATATGGTAATCTTTATACCATTTAAATTATATGAGAAACTTCTATTCATTTCTCCATTTTTTGGAAAAGAAAAGAGAGAGAAAAAACACAGGTTTCTAATATCGCTCCTTATATACTCATTATATATATATTCATTATATATATTAGTGAATGCCCGAAGGGGTTAAACTGCAATTAAAAAAAAGATTCACGAGACTTTAATTACTGAATCAATTACTTCCGGGAAGTATGTTTCAGGTTGCTTTATAGAATGAAAATTCGATTAGGTTAGAAGCTATGTTTCTGAAGAAAAGATTCGACATACTTTTATATGTTTATATGTATACAACTGGAAAAGAAAAAGAAAGCATAAATCATTCAATTCCATTTAATTAGACTGTTTTTTAATTTCAACAATATATATTTGATATATATATTTGAAGAAAGGTAAAATTAGAAGTTCAAAATGGAAAGAAATCTTATTTTCTTCTAATAAATAGATTGGGGATTCACTTATTAAGGAATTAAAAATATGAAAATAGGAGCTTCTGTTCGTAAAATTTGTGAAAAATGTCGATTAATTCGCAGGCGAGGGCGAATTATAGTAATTTGTTCCAATCCAAAACATAAACAAAGACAAGGATAATATTTCCACAAAAGAGGACTTTCTAGAAAAATAGAATATAAGAATTTAGATTTTATTATATATTAATATCTATATTCTATAAAATTCTATAAAATATTATAATTAATATTATTGGTATTTCCAAAATTCCAATTTGAAATTTTATTTCAAAAAAATTGTATTTTATTAATATAAAAATACAATTAATATATATATAAATAGAATATTCATTTTAGTTAAAAACTAGTTCTAAAATAGTAAAAGATCCGCTTTTGAATGAAATGGATATATCCATATATCTCGGATTTATTTTTATGAAATAATCAATTATGGCAAAACCTATACCAAAAATGGGTTCGCGTAAAGGACGTATTGGTTCGCGTAAGCATGCTCGTAAAATACCAAAGGGAGTTATTCATGTTCAAGCTAGTTTTAACAATACTATTGTGACTGTTACAGATGTACGGGGTCGGGTGATTTCTTGGTCCTCTGCCGGTACTTGTGGATTCAAGGGTACACGAAGAGGTACACCATTTGCTGCTCAAACCGCAGCAGGAAATGCTATTCGAACAGTAGCGGATCAAGGCATGCAACGAGCAGAAGTCATGATAAAGGGTCCCGGTCTCGGAAGAGATGCAGCATTAAGAGCTATTCGTAGAAGTGGTATACTATTAAATTTGATACGGGATGTAACTCCTATGCCACATAATGGATGTAGGTCTCCTAAAAAAAGACGTGTGTAAAATTCAAAATAAACATTGAAAAGATTTCAAGAGAAATAAACAATTCAACAGTTTGATCAAAATAAAATAATATATTACTATGGTTCGAGAGAAAATAAGAGTATCGACTCGGACACTACAGTGGAAATGTGTTGAATCAAGAGTAGACAGTAAACGTCTTTATTATGGACGTTTTATTCTGTCTCCTCTTATGAAAGGCCAAGCCGATACAATAGGCATTGCAATTCGAAGAGTTTTGCTCGGAGAAATAGAGGGAACATGTATTACACGTGCAAAATCAGAGAAAATACCACACGAATATTCTACCATAGTAGGTATTCAAGAATCAGTACATGAAATTTTAATGAATTTGAAAGAAATTGTATTGAGAAGTAATATGTACGGAACTCGGGACGCGTCTATTTGCTTCAAGGGTCCTGGATATGTAACTGCTCAAGACATCATTTTACCACCTTCTGTAGAAATCGTTGATAATACACAACATATAGCCAACCTAACAGACCCTATAAATTTCTGTATTGAATTAAAAATCGAGAGGAATCGAGGATATCGTATAAAAACACTAAAAAACTCTCAAGACGGAAGTTATCCTATAGATGCTGTATTCATGCCTGTTCGAAATGTAAATCATAGTATTCATTCCTATCTGAATGGGAATGAAAAACAAGAGATACTTTTTATCGAAATATGGACAAATGGAAGTTTAACTCCCAAGGAAGCGCTTTGTGAAGCCTCCCGGAATTTGATTGATTTATTTATTCCCTTTTTACATGCGGAAGAAGATAACTTTAATTTAGAAAACAATCAACACAAAGTTACTTTACCCCTTTTTACTTTTCATGATATATTGGTTAAGGCTAAACTAAGGAAAAATAAAAAAGAAATAGCATTGAAATCCATTTTTATTGACCAATTAGAATTGCCTCCCAGGATCTATAATTGTTTCAAAAGATCCAA